TTATATTTTTTGTTAACAAAAATATCATGTTACTTTACTTTTTTTTATGGAAATTGTTTCCTTTAGTTTAGTAGGTCTTTGTTGGTTATATCCTCATATTATAAAATTTTTAGGATTATTAGTTGGGTTAAAAAATTTGATATTTTATTTAATGTGTTTCATTTAGGTTTAATAATAATTTATTTTAAGATTTTCAAGTTGAAAATTTGACATTTTAAGTTGAAAATTTGACATTTTAAGTTGAAAATTTGACATTTTAAGTTGAAAATTTGACATTTTAAGTTGTAAATTTGACATTTTAAGTTGGAAATTTGACATTTTAAGTTGGAAATTTGGCATTTTAAGTTGAAAATTTGGCATTTTAAGTTGGGAATTTGACATTTTAAGTTGGAAATTTGACATTTTAAGTTGGAAATTTGGCATTTTAAGTTGGAAATTTGACATTTTAAGTTGGAAATTTGGCATTTTAAGTTGAAAATTTGGCATTTTAAGTTGGGAATTTGACATTTTAAGTTGGAAATTTGGCATTTTAAGTTGAAAATTTGGCATTTTAAGTTGAAAATTTGGCATTTTAAGTTGAAAATTTGGCATTTTAAGTTGATTTATTGTAACTTACATTAGAGTTTTAGTGTTTAGTCATTTTTGCTTTATAATTAAATATTTAATTATTAATATTTATCTTATAAGTATTATTTTACTTCCAAAAAAAAAAAGATAAATATAACTATTTAATTTATATTAAAATATTTTTTATTAATAATTATATATTTATTATTATATATATATTAAATATTTTATTAAAACTAATTAACATAAATATTAAGTAATAACATTATAATATCTTATTATATTTAATTAGAATTAATTTATATAAAATATTTTATTATATATATGTAATATTAAATTAATTATTATACTTAATTAGTTAATAATAGATAAAATTAAATAAAAAAAAATTTATTATTATACATTAATATTTAATTAATAACGATAATTTAATTCAATTTAATATTTATACTTATATTTAAATTTAATTAGATAAAGTTGATGTATAATAAATTTTAATTAAATAATTATATTCAAATTTAAAATAAAAAATAATTTTATTTATATTTTATTATATTTTTAACGTTAATTATTCTTTAGTAATATTTATATAAAATAATATTTATTCTAAATTTACATAAATAAGGGGTGTAGTTGATTATGTACTTTACAAACTATGACTACTAGTTGATATAATTGAAGTATTGCTGTATTTATTATATAACGTGGTTCATTTATTAATTTATTTTATTTATAATATACATTTCATTCTAATAAAATATTTAATATAAACTATTATTTATTGCAAAAAAATTAATTTAACGGTCCGTGATCAACCTTTGTTGTATAAAAAGGGGTTTGTTGGTTGTGTGCTTTGCGTGCTATGGCTGCTAGTTGATATAATTGGTGTGCTAGTTCTTTAATTGGGGGATTAAGGAGCTTAATACAGTGGAGGGTCATTAACGGTCCGTGATCAACCTTTGTTGTATAAAAAGGGGTTTGTTGGTTGTGTGCTTTGCGTGCTATGGCTGCTAGTTGATATAATTGGTGTGCTAGTTCTTTAATTGGGGGATTAAGGAGCTTAATACAGTGGAGGGTCATTAACGGTCCGTGATCAACCTTTGTTGTATAAAAAGGGGTTTGTTGGTTGTGTGCTTTGCGTGCTATGGCTGCTAGTTGATATAATTGGTGTGCTAGTTCTTTAATTGGGGGATTAAGGAGCTTAATACAGTGGAGGGTCATTAACGGTCCGTGATCAACCTTTGTTGTATAAAAGTAAATTTTGATTTTTGATTTTTTGTTTTACTTTGTTATTTTTATGCATGTAAATTTTTGTGAGTGGGGTTTGTCTAAATGGTTAATATTTCTATTTTCAGTGTTTAATTTTTATATTTTATTTTTTTAATTTAAGAAATTAATTTAATAACTGAATAATTTTGTGCCAGCATTCGCGGTTATACATTTTGTTAAAGTGAATTTTTTTCGGATGTTAGGTTTATTTTAATTTAAATTATTTTATTTGGGTGAAATCAATATTGTTTATTATCTTTTTCACCTAATTAGGCTTTTTTAAAAACCAGGATTAGATACCCTGTTATTTTGAGTATTATTTTATTCCGGGTAGTACATTTTTATTTAAATTCAATAGATCTGGCGGTTTTTAAATCTTTTTAGAGGAATCTGTAACTTAAATGATAACCCACGATAAAATTTACCTTGACTTTCTTGTATATCTCTGTCGTTGAATGTATTGTTAAGTTATTTTCTTTTTAATTATTTTATTTATGTTAGGTCAAGGTGCAGTTATGTTAAGGATTTTATGGATTACTTTATTATTTGTATTTGGATAAAAATTTTTTTTTTTTTTTGAAATTGGATTTAAAAGTAATATTTTTTATTAAATTTTATGAATCTTGCTCTTAATTATGTACATATCGCCCGTCATTCTCATAAAGTGAGACAAGTCGTAACAAAGTAGATGTATCGGAAGATGTATCTAGAATCAGACAAAATATTGGTATAAATATTTTATTTACAATAAAATTTTGTTGTTCGATTCAACTTTGTCTGAAGATTTATTTTATTTTTATTATTTTCTTTTCTTATTTTGAAAAAGTTTTTTTTTTGTTTTTTGCTCATTTAAATTAAATTTTTTTTTTTTGTACTGTAGGGGTTTAAATTTTTTTATTTGAAATGTAAAATTTTTTTTGTACCTTTTGTATCAGGGTCTTTTAAATTAATTAATCTATTTTTTTTTCCCGAGTTTTTAAGATTTATGATTTATTTGTATTTTTTTGTTAAATAAAAATTTATAAATTACCCATGGTTTTGAAATGAAATCCGTTTAATTAGTTATCTGGTTAACTTAGACTAAAATTTAATTTTAGAAATTTATTTTGTTTAATTTTTTTTTTTTTCTTATTTGTTTCTTATAATTAGGGGGATAATCTCTTAATTTAAATATAATTATTATTTTTTTTATTTATGTAGGGTTAGAATTTCTCATCATTTAAATTTTGTTACAAATTGTATATTTTAAGTTTAATTTTATTTATTTTTTTATGAGTTTATTTTTTTTAATCTTTTTTTTATTAATAATGATAAGAATTAGTAAATTTTAATAAAAAATTTTGTTATATGAACTCGGCAAATTTTAGATCTCGCCTGTTTATCAAAAACATGTCTTCTAGGGTCTTTTAGAAGTCTGACCTGCTCAATGATTTATTAAATAGCCGCAGTATTTTGACTGTGCAAAGGTAGCATAATAATTAGTCTTTTAATTGAGGTCTGGTATGAATGGTTAGACGAGGATTTTCCTTTATTTAATGAAAATATTAAATTTTAAGTTTTGGTTAAAATTCCAAAATATAAAAAAGGGACGATAAGACCCTATAGATCTTTATAAAATTAATAACATTAGTTCTTTTTGATTATTTTTGGTTAATTTATTAATTTTGTTTAGTTGGGGTGATTAATAAAATTTTAAACTTTATTTTTTTTTTACATTTTTTTTTGGTTATTCTGATCCTGAATTTTGGATTATAAGATATAGATACCTTAGGGATAACAGCATAATTTGTTTGGAGAGTTCTAATCGATAGACAAGTTTGTGACCTCGATGTTGGATTAAAATTAATTTGTGGGGTAGGTTTTACAAGTTTAGGTCTGTTCGACCTTTAAAATTTTACATGATCTGAGTTCAGACCGGCGTGAGCCAGGTTGGTTTCTATCTTTTTTACATTTATTTTAATTAGTACGAAAGGACTTTTAAAATGTAAAACTTATTGCTAATTTGGCAGATTTAAGTGTGTTAGATTTAGAATTTAATAATGTAATTTTTTACAGTTAGCAAATGTTTTTTTTTTCTGTTTTTTTTTTGATACTATTTGTTTTGTTAGCTGTAGCCTTTTTTACTTTATTTGAACGTAAGGTGTTATCTTACGTTCAATTTCGTAAGGGACCTTCAAAGGTGGGGTTTATAGGATTATTTCAACCTTTTTCTGACGCTTTAAAGCTTTTTAGAAAAGAATTTTATTTTTTAGTTTTTGGGAACTATTTTATTTATTATTTTGTACCTATATTGGGGTTAGTGATGTCTCTTATATTTTGAATAATTTACCCCTTTTTTTTAAATTTAATTTCTTTCAATTTAGGTTTACTATTTTTTTTATGTGTATCTGGTTCAGGGGTTTATTTTATTATAATTGCTGGATGATGTTCAAATTCTTCTTACTCTCTTTTGGGGGGTATACGTTCAATTGCTCAAAGAATTTCTTACGAAGTTTGTTTTTTTTTTATTATTTTGGGTCTAGTAATTTATGTTGAGAGTTTTAATTTAATAGATTTTTTTCATTTTCAGGCCTATGTATGATTTTTCTTTTTCTGTTTTCCTTTATTTTTTGTATTTTTTTCTTGTTGTTTGGCTGAAACTAATCGTTCTCCTTTTGACTTTTCTGAAGGTGAGTCAGAGTTAGTTTCTGGATTTAATGTTGAGTACAGATCTTATATATTTTCTTTATTTTTTTTAGCTGAATACAGATCTATAATGTTTTTGAGATTTTTTAATGCTTTTTTTTTTTTTGGTGGTGATTTAATAAGTTTTTTTTTTTTTTTTAAGGTATTATTTTTTGTTTTTTGCTTTATCTGAATTCGTGGGACTTTCCCTCGATATCGATATGACAAGCTAATATATCTTTCTTGGAAGTGTTACTTGCCTCTGTCTTTGAATTATATGTTTTATTTCGTTTTTATAAAAATTTTCTTTTATTACATTTTTTTTTAGTTTGTTACATTTAAGTTAATAGAAACTGTAATTTCTTTATTGTATTTTCAAGATACAATGCTTCAAGCTTATCAACTAGTCTTAATTTAGTTTATCTCAGCTTTTTGCACTGAGGGGTAAAAGTATGAATGAAAAGAAGTATAAAATTGTTAAGATTTGCCCTGTTAAAATGTAAGGTTCTTCTACAGGTCGTATACCAATTCATGTTAATATAATAAATAAATTAATTTTTATTCAAAAAATTATTTTATTAACTGGGTACATTTTATTTGTTTGAAACTTATTTTTTATAGAGAAGGGGAGTGTTATTAAGATTAAAATTGATATTATAAGAGCTATTACACCCCCTAACTTTCTGGGGATTGACCGTAAAATTGCATATGCAAATAGGAAGTATCATTCTGGTTGAATGTGGATAGGGGTAACTATAGGGTTTGCAGGTGTAAAATTTTCTGGATCTGTCATTATATATGGATTTAAATTAATAATTATTACAAATGTAAAAATTACAATTGTAAATCCTATAATGTCCTTTGTCGTAAAGTAGGGATGGAAGGGGATTTTGTCAATGTTATTTATTGTACCTAAGGGGTTTGAAGATCCTGTTTCATGAAGGAAAATGAGATGGGTGATTACTATAACCGAGAGAATAAAGGGTAAAATGAAGTGGAAAGTGAAAAATCGGTTTAGTGTAGGATTATCTACAGCGAATCCACCCCACAGTCATTTTACAATTATTTCTCCTATGTACGGGATAGCTGAAACTAAATTTGTAATAACTGTAGCTCCCCAGAATGATATTTGTCCTCATGGTAATACATATCCTAGAAAGGCTGTTGCTATTAAAGTCAAAAGAATTATAGTTCCTGAAATTCATGTTTTTTTTAGTTTGTAAGATCCGTAGTATAAACCTCGTCCAGTGTGTAGATAGATTATAACAAAGAATATTGATGCACCATTAGCATGAATATTACGTATAAGTCATCCATAGTTGACATCTCGCATAATATGAATAATTCTATTGAATGCATTTGAAATATTTGGGGAGTAATGTATGGCTAGAATAATTCCTGTAATAATTTGAATCATTAAACATATTCCTAGGATCGACCCAAAGTTTCATCAAGTTGAAATATTTGATGGGGATGGTAAGTCGATAATGAAGTTATTTATTGGTGTAATTTTACGTTTAGGGATAAACATAAGTTTTTTTTAGTGGACCTTCAAATGAATTTGAAATGTTTGTAATTGACACTATTGTTAATAGTATAATTCTAATTATAATTATTGTAATGTAATTTTTTTTAGAATTAAAAAATTTTGATGTAGATTTAACTTCTTCTATTTGGTTTATATCTCATTTTTTGAATTCTATAATTTGAGTGTTTATTGTAGGTTCATTTTCTTTTACATTTATTATAATAATAAAAATGATTACAATTAGAATTAAAAACTTTTTGTTTGGCTTAAATTTTTCATTTGATGCAATTCTGGACATGTATATAAATATAATTATTAGTCCCCCAATCATAGTGATATATAAAATGTAGGAGTACCATGTTAGACTAGACTTTTGAAATATTGATATTGATATGAGTGTAGTTTGAACAATTAGAGTTAGTCCTAATGTTATAGGATGTTTTATTATTGGTGAAGTTACTCTAGTTAATAAAATTATTTTATAAATAAAATTGATCAGTAGTATTTTAATAAAAAATTTTAGTTTTGGGGACTAAAGATGAGAATTTTCTTTACTGATTTGTTTTTAAATAATTTACTAATTTTGGTTTACAAGACCAATGTTTTTTTTAAACTATAAAAACTTATGTATATGGGATTTTTTGTATTTTTGTCAGGTGGTTTAAGATTACTTTTAGTTCGTAAACATTTTTTACTCTCTTTATTGAGTTTAGAATTTTTAATATTGTCTATTTATTACACTATATATTTTTATTTTTGTTTTTTTGTATTTGATTATTATTTTATTATCGTTTATTTAGTTTTGGGGGTATGTGAAGGTGTTTTGGGGTTATCTCTTATTGTGTATCTAGTCCGTAAAGATAGATTAGATTACTTAGACAGAATTAGATTAACTTAATTTATGTAAAAATCTCAAAAATGTTAGGGTTTATTTTATATTTATTTTTTTTGATCCTTTTTTGCATTTTAGATAATTGATTTATTTTTATTTACATACTCTATGTTTTTTTTTTTTTTTTTTTTTTGAGGGTAAGATTAAATTATTTTTGTTATATTTCTTATATATTTGGCATAGACTTAGTTTCTTACCTTTTTATTGGTTTAAGAATCTGAATTTGTATTTTAATAGTTTATTCTATATTCAATTATCGAGGATCAACAAATTCAGTTTATTTTTTATTTTGTTTATCCTTTTTACTTTTTATATTAGTGTTGGTGTTTACTGTCATGGATTATTTTTATTTCTATTTTTTTTTTGAGGGAAGATTAATTCCTGTATTCCTAATTTTATTTGGTTGAGGGTACCAACCTGAACGATTAAAGGCTGGTTACTATTTAATTTTTTATACTTTATTTGCATCTTTTCCCTTTCTTTTAGTAATTTTTTATATTTATTATCTGTATGGAGGGTTTATATACTTTTTTAACTTTTTTTTATGTTCTGATTTTTTAAGATTCTTTATTTTATTTTCTTTTTTAGTAAGGTTTCCTTTGTTTGGATTTCACTTGTGATTACCAAAGGCTCATGTGGAGGCCCCTGTTAGAGGTTCAATAATTTTGGCTGGTGTACTTTTAAAACTTGGAGGCTATGGATTATTCCGAAGATTAAGATTTTTGTACGTATTTATTACTAGTTACAGAAGTTTTTTTTTTAGAGTTAGACTTTTTGGCTGTTTTTTAATTAGTTTATTTTGTTTAATTCAAAGAGATTTAAAAATTTTAATTGCATATTCTTCTGTTTGTCACATGGGTGTAGTAATTTGTGGGTTATTTAGACTTTCTAGTTGAGGGGTTATTGGTTCTGTTATATTTATATTAGGTCATGGTTTTGTATCTTCAGGACTTTTTTATTTGGTTTCTATTGTTTATGATCGTGTTGGGAGACGAAGTTTTTTTATTATTAAAGGTTTAATTAATTTTATACCTTCTCTAAGACTATTTTGGTTTTTATTTTGTTGTATAAATATATCTTGCCCTCCTTCAATTAACTTATTTTCTGAAGTTTCTATTGTTGTTAGACTAGTAAATTGGAGCTGACTAACTTACATTTTTATTTTTTTTTTTTTATTTTTTTCTGCCTGTTATAGTTTAACTATCTTTTTTTTGACCCAACATGGGAGGTCTTCTAGTATAGTTAGGGGTATTTTAAATTGCTTATTTATTGATTATCTAGTTTTATTTCTTCATTTATATCCTGTTTTTTTCATGATATTTGATTTATTTTTTTTTCTTTCCTTGGGGTTGCTTATTAAAGTTTAATTAAAAATTTTGATTTGTGGTGTCAGAGATCTTTTTGAGGGTGATAAGTGTTTTTTTGTTTAAATATCTTTTTTTTTTTTTTTTTTTTTTTTTTTTTTTTTTTTTTTTTTTTTTTTTTTTTTTTTTTGTTTTTTTTTTTATGAGTATAATTTGGTTTTTTTTTTTGAGTGAATTATTTTTTTTATGAATAGATGTTCTTTTTCTTTAATTTTTTTGTTTGACTGAATTTCTATAATTTTTATGTCTTTTGTTTTTTTAATTTCTGGTTGTGTTCTTTTTTATAGCATTGGGTATATACAGGGTGACATTAATTTAATTCGTTTTTTCTATCTTGTTTTTTTTTTTGTTCTAAGTATGGTTTTTTTTATTTTAATACCTGATTTAATTTGTTTACTTTTGGGTTGAGATGGATTAGGTCTTGTATCTTATTGTTTAGTTATTTATTATCAGAATATTGGGTCTCTCACTTCAGGGTTAATTACCGTATTTATAAATCGTTTAGGTGATGTATTTTTGATCATGTCTATTGGTTGATTTTTCAATTTTGGGTCTTTTCATTTTTTTTTATATACTGATTTTTATGATTATGATTTTTTTTTTTTTTACTATTTTGTTTTATTTGCTTCTTTTACTAAGAGTGCTCAGTTTCCATTTTCTTTTTGGCTTCCTTCAGCTATATCAGCTCCTACCCCCGTGTCTTCTTTAGTTCATTCTTCTACACTTGTTACTTCTGGGGTTTATTTAATTATTCGGTTTAATTATATTATTTATTATTTTGATACTTTTTTTTTAATATTAATTTCTTTGCTGACTATATTTTTTTCTGGATTAAATGCTTGTGTAGAAACAGATTTGAAAAAAATTATTGCTTTTTCTACTCTGAGACAACTTGGGTTTATATTTTTTGTATTGTCTTTTGGTTCTATTTTCCTTTGTTTTATTCATCTTTTGATTCATGCTGTTTTTAAATCTTTATTATTTCTTTGTTCAGGGTTTTTCATTCATTGTTTTTTAGGTAATCAGGATATCCGATACATGGGGGGAGTTTCTTACCAGTGTCCTTATGTTTCTTCTTGCTTTTGTTTATCCTTATTTTGTTTATGTGGATTTCCTTATTTTTCTGGGTTTTATTCTAAAGATTTTATTATAGAGATGTTGATTCTTAGGGATGTAGGTTTTTTTTTTTTTTTTTTTTTTTGTTTGGTTATTGGCTTAACTATAATTTACAGATTTCGTTTAATCTATTATCTTTTTTTTTCTGATTCTTATTTTTTTTCTTATATTTCTTTTTTTTATTCTTTTTATATAAATATTTCTCTTTTTTTTCTTTTTTTTTTTTCTTTATTTGGTGGTTCTTTAATTTTTTGGTTATTTTTTGATTTTATTTATGTAGTTGATTTTTATTATAAGTTTATTCCTTTATTCATTTTGTTTTTTTTTATTTTTTTTTCCTTTAATTTATTTTTTGACTTAGTTTTTTATTGTAATTTCTTTTTTTTTTTTTTTTTTAGTTCTTTGTGATTTTTAAGATATTTTTCTTCTGGATTTTTTCTTTGTCGTTTTTTTGGATTAATAAATTTTACTTACTTTTTGATTGATTTAGGGTGAATGGAGTATTTGGTTTCAGGTGGGTTTGTAGGAATTTTAAATTGATTTTCATTTTATTTTAGTCGTTTTATTTTAAGGAGTTTCTATATTTATTTCATTTATTTTTTTTTTTTTCTTGTTTTTATGTATTTTGTTTAACAAATTTAAATAGCTTAAGTTTTTAAAGTTTGACATTGAAAATGTCATGATGGGGTTTTCTCTTTTAAATATAATTTAAGAAATTTGTTTTATTTTTATATTGAAAATATAGTGTTTTATTTAAACTACTTAAATAAAGAATAAAGTGATTTAACACTGAAAAGGAGTTAGCGGCTCCTTTTTTTTTATTCTTTACTTAATTGGAGTTTACTCATTTTTTTCATTAACAGTGAAAAGCTTCTTATTTTAGCTTCAATTAAATTAAATAATTTTTTTGAGTATAAGGTTATAACCTTAATTTTAAGTCGAAATTAAATGTATTTTACTTTATACTCTTTTAAAAGAAACTTACAAGTATTTTTTTCTTGCAAAGAAAACCGTTTTTTTTAAACTATTCTTCTTATTATTTGGACTTATTTAGATCAATCCAGTATACCTTGGTTTCATTCGTGGATTAGACCTACTAATAAAATTATTAGAGTGATTGAACTTGAAATAATTCATTCTTTTTTGTCTGTTATTTTTGTATTAAATATGGGTAAAATAATTGAGATTTCAATATCGAAAATTAGAAATAGAGTTGCTACTAAGAAAAAATGAATGGAGAAGGGCTTTCGAGCTGATGAAAGATTTGAAAATCCACATTCAAAGGGGGAATTCTTTTCTCGTCTTATTTTTTTTTTTTTTGACAATGTTGTTGTTAAAATAAATACTAGATTAGTTAGTGTTAATATAATAATTATTGTAATTGAAATTTTGATTGCCTTTTTGATTTTATTTCATCCTTTTGATTGGAAGTCAAATATACTTTTTATACAAAAGGCAGGGTTTAAATTATCTTCCTCATCAGTAAATTCTAATATAAAGGAAAAGTCAAACAACATCTACGAAGTGTCAGTATCATGTAGCTGCTTCAAATCCTAGGTGGTGATTTTTTGAAAAATGTAATTTAATTCCTCGTATCAAACATACTACAATAAATGTTGTTCCAATGATTACATGAATCCCATGGAATCCCGTGGATATAAAGAATGTTGCTCCGTAAATTGAATCTGCAATTGTAAATTTGGATTCTGAATATTCTCATTTTTGTAAGATTGAAAAGTATACACCTAAAATAATTGTAATTGTTATTGATGTTTTGAATGGTTTTAATTTGTTTAGTAAGATTCTTTGGTGGGCCCATGTGATTGTTACTCCTGATGATAACAGGATAATTGTATTTAGAAGGGGGATTTCTATTGGGTTAAATGTTTCAATTGATTTTGGGGGTCATTTTATTCCGATTTCTACTGATGGGGAAAGACTAGAATGGAAGAAACTTCAAAAAAATGATGAAAAGAACATTACTTCTGACAAGATGAATAAAATTATTCCTATTTTTAAACCTTTTGTAACTTTTTTTGTGTGATTTCCTTGGAATGTAGATTCTCGTGTAACATCTCGTCATCATAAGCATGAACATGCAGTTGTTAAAATTGTTCCTATTATTATTGTGGTTATTTCTTTTTTTGTTATTCATATAACTGTACCTACTATTGAATTTATAATATTAAATGATGTTAAGATTGGTCATGGTCTTTTTGTAACTATGTGGAATGGGTGATTCTTTTTCATATGGGATTTCTCTTGAATATAATGAAATTAGAGTAGCAAATACATAGGCTTGAATAACTGAAATTGCAGTTTCAAATGTTATTAGGATTATTTGGGCTGGTAAAATAAAAATTAGTTGATTAATTTCATTCAAGTTTCCTAAAAGTGTTATAAGAAGATGTCCTGCAATTATGTTAGCTGTCAATCGAATAGAGAGGGATATTGGACGGATTAGATTCCCAGTTGTTTCAATAACAATTATTATTGGTATAATAGGAGGAGGGGTACCCGTGGGTAAAAGATGAATAAGTATTTTGTTTGTAAATTTTATTCATCCGTAAATTATCAATATTATTCATGCTGGTAGGGCAAGGGAGATTGAAATTGCGGGGTGACTTGTGGGGGTGAATGTATATGGGAACAATCCTATTATGTTGTTAATTATGATAATAAAAAATATTCTTATTGTTATTATCAATATTTCTTTGTGTTTAGTATTATTCCATATTTCTATGGAGATTTTTTGTTCAAACAATTTTTTTAATATATTTATCCGAGATTTTTTTATTCAGAAATTTGCGGGAATAATTATTATTGGTGAAGTTAATATTAATCAATTTAGTTGAATAAATTTTGCTGTTGGGTCAAATGAGGCAAATAATCTACTTATCATTTAATTTCTTTTTTTTTTATTTTTTTTTTTTTTCTTTTTTCGTTTACTTCTTTTTTTTCGAAAAAAATTATTGATTTAATTTGGTAAGTTAATAAAGTAGATATAATTAGTGTAGTTGTTCATATAATTGGGGATATTTGTGGTATTAAGAGGTACATTTTGTGTAGTTATTATTTGACAAATAATTGTTTTTGAGATTTAAACTAACCTCTTCATTAAGAGTATTCGATTTACTATATTTTGGTTTAAGAGACCATTACTTTCTTTTCAGTCACTTAATGATTTAATTTTTGTTAATCCATTGAATGAAGGTTTGTATATTAGTTGATTCTAACGTAATGGGTATAAATCTGTGGTTTGCTCCACAGATTTCTGAACATTGACCTATAAAAAGCCCTGGCTTTTTTAGCATTATTGAGATTTGGTTTAATCGTCCTGGAATTGCATCTATTTTTACACCTAAAGATGGGATTGTTCATGAGTGGATAACATCTGAAGAAGAAACAATTATTCGAATTTGTGTAGTTGTTGGTAAGATAATTCGATTATCTGTTTCTATGAGCCGTACAATTTTTTTTTTATTTTTTTTTATGTAAGATTCAATTTCAACCTTTTTCTTGTCTGAGTATTCATATGATCAGTATCATTGATGACCAATGGCTTTTAAGGTAATAGACGGATTAATAATTTCTTCTATTAGGTAAAGGATTTTAAGGGATGGTAGCGCAATAATGATTAATAAAATTGCAGGGATAATGGTTCAAATTGTTTCTGTAAATTGATTTTCTAAAATTGTTCGGTTAGGTAATTTGTTTTTAATTGTTGATAGTATTATTACTATTACTGTGGTCGTAATTGCAAGAATAATAATTATAGTGTGGTCATGGAAGAAAATTAGTTGTTCTATTGTTGGGCTTGCTCTATTAATTAAATTTAATTTTATTCAAGAAGGTATTTTCAAGGAAATGGATTTTATGAATGAATTTTAAGTTCAGTGCACTATTCTGCCACCTTGAAACTTGAATTAACTTCTTATGATTGGTAATTCGTTGTAGGAATGCTCTGGAGCTGGATTATTTGAAAATCATTCAATTGATGATGAGGGACTTTTCTTGAAAATTGGGATCCGTTTAAATATTATAGTTTCTCATATAATAAACATGAATATTATAATTCTTATTATTGAAATAATTGATCCAGTTGATGAAACAGCATTTCATATTATTATAGTGTCTGGGTAGTCAGAGTATCGTCGGGGTATTCCTGCTAAACCTAAAAAGTGTTGTGGAAAGAAGGTTAAGTTGACTCCTAAGAATATAATTGAAAATTGTATTTTTAATCATTTTTTATTTATTGAAGTACCTGTCATTAGGGGAAATCAGTGAATAATACTTGCTATAATAGCAAATACTGCACCTATTGATAGTACGTAGTGAAAGTGGGCTACTACATAGTATGTGTCATGGATAATAATGTCAATTGATGAGTTTGCTAGAATGACTCCGGTTAGGCCTCCTAGAGTAAATAAAAATACAAATCCTATAGATCAAATTATTTGAGGTGATTTTTTTGAGGTTGTACCTTGTATAGTTGCTATTCATCTAAAAATTTTAATTCCAGTAGGCACTGCAATAATTATCGTTGCTGAAGTGAAATATGCACGTGTATCAATATCTATCCCTACTGTAAATATATGGTGGGCTCATACAATAAATCCTAAGATACCAATTGAAATCATCGCGTAGATTATTCCTAAGTGACCAAATGTTAAGGTTTTTCCTGTTTCATGTATAATAATGTGAGAAATTAAGCCAAATCCTGGCAGAATTAAAATGTAAACTTCGGGGTGACCAAAAAATCAGAATAGATGTTGATACAGAATTGGGTCTCCTCCTCCTGAAGGGTCAAAAAAAGATGTATTAAAATTTCGATCTATAAGAAGCATTGTAATTGCTCCTGCAAGGACAGGTAACGAAACTAAGAGGAGAATTGCGGTGATTAATACTGATCAACAGAATAGGGGTGTTTTTTCTATTGTTATGCCTGGTACACGTATATTTATAATAGTTGAAATGAAGTTAATTGCTCCTATAATTGATCTAATACCAGCAATATGGAGAGAAAAAATTGTTAAGTCCACTGATGGTCCTGAATGAGCTTCTTGTGCTGATAGGGGGGGGTAAACTGTTCATCCTGTTCCTGAGCCAGAGCCTCTAGTAGATCTAGAAATTAGTAGAGATAGTGATATGGGTAGTAGCCAAAATCTTATATTATTTATTCGTGGGAATGCTATATCTGGTGCTCCAATTATTATTGGTACAAGTCAATTCCCAAATCCACCAATTATAATGGGTATAACTATGAAGAAGATTATAACAAATGCGTGGGATGTAACAATTGTGTTATAAATTTGATCGTTTTTAATTATGGATCCTGGTTGAGATAGTTCTATCCGAATAATTATTCTTATTATTATACCTACTAATCCGGATCAGATTCCTATAATAAAGTAGAGAGTTCCGATGTCTTTATGATTCGTTGATAATAGTCATTTTTTCATTAGTTAATGGGGTGGCTGAATTTAGTGATAAATTGTAAATTTATTTAAGATTAATTTTTTAATCTTCCATTATATCCATTATTTTTATTCTTATTTGTTAAATTTGTTTTAGTCTTATTCAATTATGATTTTAAATTGCAAATTTAAAGGTGAATCAACTTTCTAAGGCTAAGGCTTATAAAGTTTTATAATTTCAACTTTGAAGGTTAATAGTTTTTTTAACTTAAACCTTGGTTGATTTAAGTTAATTAAAAACTAGATTGATTTTAGAATTAATATTGTTGGTAATCCGATTAAATTAAATGTTATTTCATTTCTTTTAATTATTTTTTTTTTTTTTATTTTTTTTATTTTGGTTTGAATTAATAAAGGTTTACTTATTAACCTGATGTAAATAAAAGTTGATAAAATAGATGAACAAATTATTCTTATTGATAAAATTGTAGATTTTGTAATGATTGATTGTAAGATGATTCATTTAGGTAAAAATCCTGTTGTTGGGGGTATTCCTCTCATGGATAGTGCTAAAATAATCATGTTTATTTTTTGTACTTTTGATATTGTTATCATTTGATTGACAAATGAAATGTTTATGTCTTTCATTTTTTTTATGGTTATGATCGTAATTATTGAGTAGATAGTTATAAATAGCATAAATTGTTGTTTAGAGTTGTTTATTGAAATAATTATTAGGGGTGTATTGGAAATTGAGGAGAATGAAAGGATTTTTTTTAGGGATAATTGACTTAAGGCTGCAATTGGGCCCATAATTATTGAAATTCTCATTGGAATAACTATAATTTTTCTTGAAATAATTTGTGAGGAAATTATTACTGGGATTACTTTTTGAATTGTGGTTATTAACATACAGTTATTTCATGATAGTGTATTTATTAATGGTGGTAACCAAATATGTAATGGTATGAGTCCTATTTTTATAATTAAACTAATTATTAATATTACTCTTAAATTGACGGGGGATTCAATTCATGAGTTGATTATAATTGATATTAATATTAAGGACGATGAAGTTCTTTGGATAATAAAATATTTTATTATTTGGTCTTTTATTTTTGTGCTTTTAGATATTAATGGTAAGAATGCAATTATATTAATTTCTATGGCTATTCATGAGATAATCATGTTATTTGATGTTAGGATTATAATTGAGGTTAGTACAATCATTTTTATTATAATTATTTTGGTTGAGTTTATTTTAATTAAAAAGAGAATTTTTTTCATGGATGGGGTATGAACCCATTAGCTTGATTTAGCTTATCTTTTTACAATTTGATGTAAGATGCATAAAGAATTTTGATTTCTTTCGGCTTAGTTTAATTCTAAGAATTGTATTCAAAAATAACAAGATGTATTTTAAACATGTTTTATCACATCAAGATAATCCTTTTTTTCAGGCATCTTATT